TCTTTCATACCCACCAATTTATTATTACAATTAGTTATTGTGGGGGACCCACTAAGGTCCTTGTTCACTGGAAATGGAAGGTCAAAATGATTAAATGAAATGATTCAGATTCATCGCGCCTATCGAAGAATTTCGATGTTTGAATCGAGGGTTCTTAAAATAAGACTTATCTGATCTTATAAATTGTTAGAATTTCTTTTTTTAGTGAATAAATCCTGAATGTTTATGGGACAGTATTCAAATTAAAGATCTCATCGAAAACTTACAGCAGCTTGCCAAACAAGGGCTAAGAGAAAAAAGAGCACAGGTATGACTGGCATAAAATCTATGATTGGATTGAAAAAAGCGTAAGCCTCGGGTAATTTAGCAAAGAAAAAACTACTCGAATGAAGGGCAGAATTAAGACAGATACTGATCAAACTAAAGATATTAAGCATAACAAAACATTTCATTCTTGAGGATAAATTGTATTTTGATTGAGTTATCGATATAAGGGAAAAATTAAGAAAGTGAAAAAAAAATCCTGCTTTTTTTGACGCACCCAATCAAAAATCCTTACATTCTCACACGAAAATAGAAGGAACCATACTTTCATACAATATCTTAATTGAATTCTATATAATGATCAACAAATTCAATTTAATTTTACAACTACACGTGTAAAATCCTAGCAACAATCTAATGGATTGCATTCATAGTGGGGTGGGAATTGACGAACGACCAATACCTATATTAGTGTTTATTAGCGTTGCATAAAAATAAAAATGGGGCGTAGCCAAGTGGTAAGGCAGCGGGTTTTGGTCCCGCCATTCGGAGGTTCGAATCCTTCCGTCCCAGAGCATCCCGGTTTTCTCATAATATAGTTAAAGAATGTTCTTAATAATTTTCTAAATCTTCTATTTGTGATTGAGGTAAGATGGGAACGGGGATGAATGTATAATATAATTCAAAAAAAAAAAAAGAATGGGCTCTTCCGCGTATGCATGTCTGGCTCATAGTCATATTGAAGTTACTTAGATAAACCTTACGTCCTATATTTATTTAGATTTAATTTGTTTTATTTCACTTTGCTGCATTCTTAATCGAAATGTGAAAGAAAAACCTCTATATTCCCCAACTTCCTTATGTTACTTTATATATTTCTTATTTAAAAATAGGGTGAATTCCCTCTTGATCCCGAATTCTAAAATGTTTCATTCAGAAAATAGGGGGTTAACAAAATAGAATCCTGAGACTTCTCCAGATAAATATCCACCCGTACCTTATAGAATAAAATATGGATTACATTACTATGTTCCGATTGGGCCAATGACTATTCATGATTCCATATTGAATCAATTCCATACCGGTTCCAATTGAGAGGAATGTTATGGTAAAACTTCGTTTAAAACGATGTGGTAGAAAGCAACGTGCGACTTGAAGGACATGATCGGTTGTGGATTTTTGTATCCATCATTTTTATATAAGGTGCTCTTTACTCGACATAATTTGTTCTGTTCTACTATAACTCCTAATTTAGTTTTAGTTCTGTTGTAAGTAAATAGTACACAGTGGAGCTCGAGAAGAAATGATTGATTCATTTCTCAGAGGCAAGGATCTAGGGTTAGTGTCAATCAATAAGTTGTTTCAACTTCGTAAGTATATCTTTGATATAGAAATTGAAAGGATCCAATTCCTATAAAAGTGACTTTTGGATTCAAAATTTTTATTGGAATTGAGAAAAACTATTTTGATCAAAAGTGTATCACATGGGAATCAATCGTTCGTATGATTCTTCGATAGAAAGAAATAAAAAAAAGGTATGTTGCTGCCTTTTTGAAACGATTAAGGATCACCGAAGTAATGTCTAAACCCAACGATTCAAAACAAAGATAAAGGATCTCGTAACAAGAAAACGCCCTTTCAATTGTCTCAACAATTCAATTGGAGCCAAATCAAATTAAAGAATCAAAAAATTTGATTAGAAACGAGACAAAAAGAGGTTTAGAGACAGCTCAATAAACGAAATGCCAAGGCTCTAAGGAGTTTCCTTTTAACTCTTTGAGAATTATCCAACTTGAGTTATAAGTACGAATGATTTTTTGGGAAAAGCGGGAAGGAAGAAGAATAAACGAATCAAATCATAGTCTAATTTATTTGATTTGAGGATTTTAGAGATCTATTTGTCACTCTATTCTATCACTCTATAATAGAAAGAGACATAAATTCTAAATCTATAGAAATTCATTCTTTATAGAGCCGTACGAGGATAAAACCTCCTATACGTTTCTAAGGGGGGCATTGTTCATCTACATCTATCCCAATGAGCTATCTATCGAATCGTTGCAATTGATGTTCGATCTCGAAGAGAAGGAAGGGATCTTCGGAAAGTGGGTTTTTACGATCCGATAAAGAGTCAAACTTATTTAAACGTTCCCGCTATTCTATATTTCCTTGAAAAAGGCGCTCAACCTACAGGAACCGTTCATGATATTTCAAAGAAGGCAGAGATTTTTAAGTAACCTCGCGTTAATTTAATTAAAAATTAAACGAAATAGAAATAAAAGTATAAAAGTATTGAAAAAAAAAAAAAGAATTAACGACAAAAAGATTTTCTATGTGATATGGGAGGGATAGAAAAAAGATCGAGTGAGTAGATGAACTAAGAGGATCCATAAAATTATAGGATTCTCCTCAATCCGGTGGTTGAAACTCCACAAAAAAAGAAAAAAAGTCTAGCCTGCTTATTGTACCTTGACGGATATTGAATAAACTCGCGATTTTTTTCTTATCCTTAGTTATTTCTTTTATCCACTATTCACCCAAACTTTTTATTATCTATGTAGTGCCAATCCAACACAAGTCTTTTTTTTTCTTGACGTTCATATTGACAATAGTGTATGGAATAAATATAATTCCATCGTGGATAAATAGATCTATTTATCTCCGACCCCCCCCAAAAAAAGTTTTATTTTTTCTTTTACTTATAGAAATCTAAAATTTTTCTTTTTTTTTTTTCTTGTGTTTCTAGTTTAATGTTTTGATGGGGTCGCGCAATCCAATCTCGTTATTTTGATTCCGATCGTATCTACACACCAAAATTACATTAATTCGGGTTGCTAACTCAACGGTAGAGTACTCGGCTTTTAAGTGCGGCTAGAATCTTTTACACATTTGGATGAAGGAACGAATTCGTCCATACCGTTGGTAGAGTTTGTAAGACCACGACTGATCCTGAAAGGGAACGAATGGAAAAAACAGCATGTCGTATCAATGAAGAACTCTAAGAGTACTTCCTCCTTACCGGATCAGTACAAAAATAGAAATTACTAGTGGGTCGAGTAAATAAATGGATAGAGCCATAGGGCTCCAATTATAGGGAAACAAAAAGCAACGAGCTTCTGTTCTTAAATTCGAATGATTTCCCGGTCTAATTAGACGTTAAAAATATATTAGTACCTGATGCGGAAAAAGGTTCTCCCATAACCATACTAAGTGGATTCTCTATTTTTTTTATGAATCCTAATTATTAACTATATCCCTCTTCTAGAGTGGAGGCGAATGTGTAGAGGAAACGGTATATTGATAAACAGAATTGATTCTAAAGTCAAAAGAGCGATCGGGTTGCAAAAATAAAGGGTTTCTAACAATTTCCATATCCTAATAACAAACACAAAGCAATTGGATGGAAAAAGGGAGAATCCGTTGATTAGCTTATCTGTCTCCAGGGTTTTTATTTTTTTTTTTTTGACTATATACCTTGTTTTGACTGTATCGCACTATGTATCATTTTATATGATAGCCCAAGAAATCCCCTGCCCTTGGTTAAAATCTATTTTAAAATGGAAGAGTTACAAGGATATTTAGCAATAGATAGATCTCGACAACAAGACTTCCTATATCCACTTCTATTTCAGGAGTATATTTATGCACTTGCTCATGATCATGGTTTAAATGGATCGATTCTTTATGATTCTATCGATAATTTAGGTTATGACAATAAATTCAGTTCACTGATTGTGAAACGTTTAATTACTCGAATGTATCAACAGAAGCCTTTGGTTATTTTTGATAATGATTCTCAACAACATAAATTTGTGGATCATAAGAATCATTTTTATTCTCAAATGATATCAGAGGGCTGTGCAATCATTGTGGAAATTCCATTTTCACTGCAATTAATATCTTCCCTAGAAGGGAAAAAAGAAATAGCAAAATCTAAAAATTTACGATCAATTCATTCAGCATTTCCCTTTTTAGAGGATAAATTATCGCATTTAAATCATGTATTGGATATACTAATACCCCACCCCATCCATCTGGAACTTTTGATTCAACCCCTTCGCTGTTGGATACAAGATATCCCCGCTTTGCATTTATTGCGATTCTTTCTTTATGAGTTTCAGAATTGGAATAATCTTATTACTCAAAAACAGAAATATATTTCGGTTTTTTCAAACGAGAATCGAAGATTATTCTTGTTCCTATATAATTTTCATGTATATGAATGCGAATCGATATTCCCCTTTCTCCGTAAACAATCTGCTCATTTACGATCAACATCTTCTAGCGCCTTTCTTGAGAGAACACATTTTTTTGGAAAAATAGAACATTTTTTGGTAGTTTTTCGTAATGATTTTCACACCATCCTCTGGGTTTTCAAGGACCTTTTCATACATTATGTCAGATATCAAGGAAAAGCTATTCTGGCTTTAAAGGGAACTCCTCTTCTGATGAATAAATGGAAGTATTACCTTATAAATCTCTGGCAATATAATTTCGACTTGTGGTCTCAACCAGATAGGATTCATATAAACCAATTATACAACCATTCCCTCGATTTTTTGGGCCATCTTTCAAGTGTACGACTAAAGCCTTCTGTGGTTAGGAGTCAAATGTTAGAAAATTCATTTATTATAGATATTGCTATAAAAAAGTTTGATACTATAGTCCCAATAATTACTTTGATTGGATCATTGGCTAACTCGAAATTTTGTAACGCATCAGGGCATCCCATTAGT